TCCAAATTAATCCAGCGGATACATATAATTCAGAAGAATATGAAAGTGATTCATAGACAGCATCTCGTTCTTTTATCAGAGGTTCTACCAATTGATATGTTTCCATAAATAATTGAAATTCAATTTCGTGATCTATATCTTCAATTTTTGGAAACTTAGAAAGTTCTTCTATTAAACCCTGATCAATAAACCGATAAAACCCTTCAAATTGTATCTGATTAAATCCGGGTATTGTAGATGTTCCCTCTTTTCCATCCCCGAGCATCTTTTTTGAATTTCCCATTTATCCGTTTATTGAAAAAATCCCATCCCATCTCTCATTCTTCACCGAATCATATCCATAGAATTCGATCTAGTAATAATGGAATTTCTATTCTGTTTACTGAATCACATGAAATTTTATTCAACTCCACGATATATGGAATGTATGAAATACGTATGAACGGAGACTAGATTCAAATGGCATTTTTTATAAGAAAGAGATCCAAATGGAACAGAATTGAGAAATACCACTGGAACTGGAACTTATGGAGTTTTGTAAAGACTAGAAAAAAGTAATTTCATTTTCACCTATGATATTACATATTCCAATTCGATTGCATACCATAAAAAAAATGTATCCACGATTGGATCTGTTCGAGCAGATAAACATATAATAAATAGAAAATTTTTTTTTTAACCACTTTACTTTTCCATGTATTTGTATTTCATTGTTCAAAAAAATATTTGCAAAAAAGAGATTGATTTTTACCTATTTTGAATAGATATCGTTAGAATATCATTGAATTTAAGTAGGTAAGAAAACTTGTGTTTTTTTATTTATTAATTTTTTTTATTATTAAAAAAAAAAAGAATGCACAGATATTTATGTCTATTTTTCTTCTTTTATTGTGGTACAGTTCTATTTGGGACAGCACATGCTGTGCTCTATCAAAAATGAAATTTTCTCTTCAATGTATTCAATCAAAAATTTAAATATAAAAATTTAGTGAGAATTACTCCTCAAAAGCATCCCTAGAGAGATAAAATATCCCATTATAGAGCTATAGCTCTATAACACAACGTAACGTATGTTCTGATTCTGGGGTTTACATATACTCATCATTACTGTTATAATTGAAACTGAAGAAGATTTCTTTTGAATTGAAAAAAATCAATATAGATTAGTTATAAATCCATTTCTAATGATTTTCTTAATATTATTAGAAAGAAAAAAAATGTAGATTTTAATTTGAATTAAAAAATGGTCATGAATTTACAGTCAATAGTTAATGGTTCTGGTTTGTACTGGATTCTATATTTTGTGACTCAAAATCTATATATATATTTTTTTCAGAGTTGAAAAAAAAAAAAAGAGAAAATTGGAATCTAGTTTCTATCATTTTGGCGGCATGGCCGAGTGGTAAGGCGGGGGACTGCAAATCCTTTTTCCCCAGTTCAAATCCGGGTGCCGCCTCAACAACAGACCCTATTATAACAAACGTAGGAAAAGACTCTTGATACTTTCGTTTCGTGGTTATAAGCCCCGGGCTCTCGAGGTTCTATTCTCTAACCTAAAGTTTTGCCTATCAGATTCAAGGAAAACTTAAAATAGTGGAGGGAAATCCGTAAATCTTGACTTTCCACTACTAATTTAGTTCCACTTAACTGAGTCTTCCATTAGATTGGATAGGAATTAAATTTTTTTTTTTTTGATAAGGACCTAAGATACTTTGGATACAGACTCATGAAAGTCTCGTAATGCTCAGACATTCAATCAATATGAAATTAGATGAAGAATTGCCTTTAATTTTACTTCCAAAAATAAAAAACGATAAAAGAAAGAAAAAGTCTTATTCTTTCTACATGTGAGTGAGATTCCTTAGATACTTCAAAAAGTGTCCATTTGCTTATGTTTACATCTTGTCGATTCTACTAGAAATTCTATAATTAAGAATAACTCATTATAAGATAAGCGGATTTTTTGGAGTAGTTCATCAATGGTGACCAAATACCTCTCCCTTTTTTTGACTCTGCACCAGTGATTTCACTATTATTAGTGAACAATAATGGAATAGTTTCTTCATATTCATAGAAATAGGGGACAGAATTCACATGGATATAGTAAGTCTCGCGTGGGCTGCTTTAATGGTAGTTTTTACATTTTCCCTCTCTCTCGTAGTGTGGGGAAGAAGTGGACTCTAGAAGTACTCCTAATTGCGTTAATAATAAAACTCTACCAACCTGTATCAATTGTTTTAGTTTTCTAGACCGTTCGGCAATTTTTGTAAGATTTTTTTTTAGAAATTGGATTTATGTTTTGTTTTATTGACTCATTTTCTATTTTTATATCAGGGTTTACACGGTTAACCATTCATGGGGCAACCCCCTTTATAAATCTGAAGAAGTTTTCATCGAATGGGGATTATCTGTATTAAATGGATCAAATAAACAAATGAAATATTAAAAGTATGTACATACATTTAATATTCTATTTAATTTATATTGACGTTTATAAAGAAAAAGAGAGATATAGGTGGATTCCTTTATATTAAGATATTTCACTTGTATCTTTATACATTACAATAACCATAATGGCTAGTATGGTAGAAAGAGATCTCTTTCTACCATACTAGCGGGCCCCTTAGGATACTACTACTGAGTCTAATGCATTCCTTTCATTTAAGACGAGAAATTGAAATCCTTTTTTTTCGTTGATAGTAAAATTGTATTCAAATTAATCATTTTGACTAACCGTTTTTACGTAAATTATAAGCAAAAAAGCAGTAGGAACAAGAATGAAGAGTGCAGTAGCAATAAATGCAAGAATATTTACTTCCATAATTTAATCGTTTATTATTTATTTTTTTTCTTTGGAATATCTCGGGATTTAATCCCATAGAGATGAGAACTCTTTCGCTTGTAAACTCACTCAGATGAATTTAGATTTCGATGATATCGAATGAAATAAATATCATGAATAACAATATCGGAGCTATAAAATCGATTCATCGTCAAGAATTTAATAGTATAACATAGGACGATCTTTTATCCACACCGAACACATAATGAGATTCCTGATCCAATCAAAAAATATTGATTTATAATTCTTTTTCCCCGCTTTCTTTTCTACAACCTAGTACTTTACTTTTCTTGTACAATTATCTAATGAAGTATCATAAAAAAACCTTTTCTACTTCGATTGTTTACAAAAATAGTTTCTAAAGAACCTTATTAAATAAACAATAGAAATGGAATAGAGAAAACAAGTACGAAGTTCAATTTGAAATTTTCAAAATTTTTTAAGGGTCTAGCATCTTTTTGGAAAACAAAGAAAGAGAATGTGACAAAGACGAGTCCCAGTAAAAAAACTCAAATATTCCAAAAAATAACTAGTTAAATTTTCTTACGAATTTTTTCTTCGACATCGACTCTAATCTTTAAAAAGAGCATATTCATTAGAGAAGACTCATTTTATCTTTATTTTTTAAATATCCTCTTTCCTTGGGTGGATTCGAACTATTTTCAATTCCTTAACTTCATAGAAAGAAAAGTATATATAGGTACTCTTGGCAAATGTATTATACGTTATCCTATTCCATTTTCCTACACGAATTAAGTTGACAAAAAGCGGAAACCCCATACAGTATCTCTTTCTTGAAGTGTTGAATGCTCTCAATAATTATAATTAATTTACAAATTTACATATGTCTCTCTACCATCAATTGGTGCTAGTTAAAATAATGGAAATACCTCTTTCTTTTGCTTGATGAAAAAATAAAAATAAAAAAAAAGATAAATGAAACCGTTTTTATCCCCTTGCCCAGAAACAAAAGGGGGAGTTAATATCCTTTTTTATTGAATCCGCCGGGACTGACGGGGCTCGAACCCGCAGCTTCCGCCTTGACAGGGCGGTGCTCTGACCAATTGAACTACAATCCCATGGAAATCAAGTGGGTAGCTTACATATTCCTTCTTATGATTTTATTTTAATTTGAGATTCAATTTATTGTTTTGAAACAAAGAAAGTCACAAGTGATATATTGATATCTATATGGATATCACTTTAGTGATAGCAAGACGGATTACTACTGGTAATCCTTGCATTATTATCAAATCAATTGATAATCTATAAAAAAAAAATATATAGATTATTTTCTCGACTCTGTTCATTAAAGTTTATATCCATATCGGGATCCTTAGCAAGATCAAGATCGGAATTTTTTATGGAAACAACAAAGTAACTAGACACCAGAAATAAAGAAAAAAGTAAAGTCAAATATACCCCGAAATTTGACTTTTTTTCTTACCCTTCTCTGTCATTTATGCAAAACAAAAAGGGTTATTATGTAGACAGCGAATTATTGGGCCGAGCTGGATTTGAACCAGCGTAGACATATTGCCAACGAATTTACAGTCCGTCCCCATTAACCGCTCGGGCATCGACCCAGGAAGAATCTATTCTAACTTTATGGATAATCCATGATCAACTTCCTTTCGTAGTACCCTACCCCCAGGGGAAGTCGAATCCCCGCTGCCTCCTTGAAAGAGAGATGTCCTGAACCACTAGACGATGGGGGCATACTTGCTTAACCGCCATCATACTATGATCATAGTATGAGTTTTTTAAAATTGTCAATATAATAAAATGGTATGACTAGCTTATAAGGTTTTTTCCTTTTTCTTTTTCTATAGAATTCTATATCGATTTTTTTATTTTACATTTGTATTCATAATTCTAATCACAATTCTATAAAAAATCGATATATTTTCTTTTTATATTTGAAGTGGAAATATTAAATAAAAAAAAATCGAAAAATCGTCTAGTACAGAATCTTTTCAAGAAGTGATTGGTCTGACATAAAAAAAGAAAAAAAAAGAGGGGTAAGTTTCGTTTTTTTTACTTTCCTTCATAGATTGCCTCATCTCATTGTTAAGAAATAGTAGTATCCCTATCTAACACTAATCCAAGAAAGTCAGACAGAATCCATCTTCTAATTAGGGAAGAAAGGTGGATTTAT